TATATAGGAAAAATGTATCATCAACTAATTTTCAATCGTGGTTACATGTATATTCTAACCATACTGAACCGACTGCCATTATTAGTATCAAACCAATATCGATTCATATAAGCTAAATTTTCGAATCGATAATTAGGCCAAAGAAAAAATTTTCATTTTAGGACTTGATCTCTATATTGACCACAATATTCTCCCTTGCTCTCATTGATAAATATTAGATTTCTATACACACTATACCCAGCCCAGTTTTGAAATAGAAACAATTTCGAATTCTCAATTCTCTACGACGTCTAGACGATAAAAAATTTTCAGGAATAAGCAAATCATAATGATTGATGTAGAGATTCCCAGTTTGTCTTCGATAACGGCATTTAATTATCTTCTTCAAATAATACAAATCATCGGAATAATATGGTTTCTCTTGGTATCTTTCATTAGTTTGCCGCTTACTCCTATGAAGTAATTAACTAGCTATGATTTGATACATAATAAACTGGTTATTATTTGTTACAGACAGACGAAGGGGTTCGACACACATCAGCCCCCGCTTACTCCAGATTTTAATACCCTCGCTCTGCGGTCGCGTTAGTCCCTTCACATTGATTTTTTTCCTTTCAATAGCGTATGAAAAAAAGTCCAGTGGATCTTTCAGCTTAAACAGCGTATTATATGCGAACATAGTTCTTAGCCCTACGTATTCCTCGAGAACAGTTGGGTGCCTTTGAAAAAAGAACAACTCTTGCAAGATCTCTTTCCTTTTCAAGTTCTCTCGGCCTATCTTGTACCTGTACTTATCAGCAAATTTTTGGGGGGTTGGTACATCATTTAAACTTTCTCTAAGAAATTTTCGAGTATATTTATCGTATTCGGTTTCCTTTATAGAATTTCTTGACCTACGCATGAAGGAAAAAAACGTAGCGTCCCCCGCTAGTGGTTTTTCCTTTTTCGTTTTTTCTTCCTCTTTCTTTCTCTTTTTAAGATTTTTATATTTCGTTTTTCTATAAGATCCCCTTTTGTTTCTATAAAAAGGAAAAGTCAACAAAAGCAATTTGCTTGGTATAAACCACGACTTAGGTTTATATGCATTAAAAAATAGTACCAATTGTGGGAAGAACCAAGGTTCCAGATTCGATATAGGAGTATCTTCATTCATTTCCATCCAATCCCACCAAAAGTTGTGTTTTGCTTTGTGTGAATTTAAAACCATCGGTTTCGATTTAGATTACGAAAACGCAATATAATTGAGGTTTTGATCTTGACAAATCTTAGGATAAAAAAAACTTTTTCTATCAATTAATTGATAATTATTAGTTCCGGTCTTAGCATTTTTATTATTGTTGAAATTGTTGAAATCGTCCTTGATCCAGGCCTCAAGATCGGTTTTTTTGAACAGATAAATCCAAAATGCCCAAATCGCGATATTTGCTATCCGCGCTTGGTTTTATATAGTCCGTCTCTCTGTGAAACTCGAATATTCGATACTCTTCTATATCGATAGGAATATCTCCGTTGATCCAGGCCTGAATATAGAGTTCCTTTTAAAAAGATAAATTGATAATCTCCCAATCGAAATATCTTCTGTCCGTACTTCTTTTATACGGAGTTTCTTTCATATCCATAATCTTAGTTTTTCCTAGAGTATAATCAGGGACAACCTCTTCTAGTAAATCATAGATAGGTACCAAAAATACTCCGTCTAGTATATCAAAAAAACGTAATGAAAATAAAGTTTTAGATTCTTATTTGTTTCGAATGGTGATCCATAAATAAAATATATGGGTCCCTCTTATTTTCATAATAAATAGATCGATAAGATAAAAGATTATATCTATAGTCGTTTTTTTGAAAATTATCTTCTTGATTTGATAATGAATATACTTCGTAATCATTTTGTTTTTAATAATGAATTAGTTGGTCTTTTTCATATGAATCTGCTTTGATCAAATCTTGATTTTGAATTGTACGACATTGATTTCGCCATTTTTGTACTCTTAATCTAGACCCCTCACTCTTAGATAAATCGTATTGATAATGACCTCTTAACCAGTTTTTCCATTGATTTAGTCCAGAATTCCTAAGTTTCTTATGTCTTAATTCAGAATGAATTATTCCTTGTGTTCCAAAAAAATCTTTTATTGAAGTCTTAAGAAAAAAAGATGTTCCGTGATATTGAAGATAGATACTAGATATTAATTTAGATAAATTAAGAACTTGGGTTTATGATAATTTGTAAAACACATATGCTTGTGACAAAGAGGATAAGTCATAAAAATTCTGCTTTGCATTTTTATTCAAAAGATTATAAAGTGATTTTTTGATAGTCGAAATAAAGTCTTTTTTTTTTATTTCTTTTTTTCTTGGAAATGGAAATCAATTTATCCAAAATTTTGATTATTGATTCAAGAACAATTACCTTTTCCATTACCTTTTGTTCTATCCTTTTTATGACAATAAGAAAGAAAGGTAGAAGGACTTTTATGTATATTTTTTGAGCGAAAAA